TTTGCCCAATTTTCTTCTGATCTCGATAAAGCTACTCAAAATCAATTGGCAAGAGGTCAACGATTACGTGAGTTACTGAAACAATCTCAATCAGCCCCTCTCACAGTGGAAGAACAGATAATGACCATTTATACCGGAACAAATGGTTATCTGGACGGATTAGAAATTGGACAAGTAAGAAAATTTCTCGTTCAGTTACGCACTTACTTAAAAACGAATAAACCTCAGTTCCAAGAAATCATATCCTCTACCAAGACATTAACCGCTGAAGCAGAAAGCTTGTTGAAAGAAGGTATTCAAGAACAACTGGAACGTTTTATACTTCAGGAGAAAGTATAAAATAAGGAAATGGATCCTTCTTTTTTTTTTAGTAAATTTTCTTCTTTAATTAAAATTTTAAGAAATTAATATAAAATATTAAGAAATTCTATAAATATAAGTATACTTAAGTTAAGTATATAAAGAAATAAAGAAATATATAACTATATATCTGTTTAATATTTAATATTAAAGCATTCAGAATTTTTTTATTTTTCTATATTCTTTCTTATATTTTTTTTTTCTAAAAAGAATAAAAATATATTTTATAATATATATGGAAATAATAGATAAATATCAATATATTTATATCTATATTGATATTGCGTCCAATAGGATTTGAACCTATACCAAAGGTTTAGAAGACCTATGTCCTATCCATTAGACAATGGACGCTTTTCGCTTTTTTTGCCTTTATAGTTGTTAAAAAAAAAGAAGGTGCGAAATCTTTTTAGCAATTGTGTATTGAATTCATTTCAATACACAATTGCTATTAGACAACTCTAATAGATAAAATTATCTTTAATAAAAAATAAAAGGGGAAGGGGGCTATTTACAACTTAGAGCGGGTAGCGGGAATCGAACCCGCATCGTTAGCTTGGAAGGCTAAGGGTTTTAGTCGACGTCGATTGATCGTTTTTATATTTTTAACGTCTCTAATTCAAAACCGAACATGAAACTTTGGTTTCATTCGGCTCCTTTATGATGTATGGAGAAATTACCACATAAAATACGACGGGAACGGAATCAAAATTCGACCCATAACATCTATGTTAGCTTTTTTCCGTCTGGGTGCTTTCACAGAAAATTTTGCTTTATAGATGATCCTTCTAGAAGATAGAAAGGGAGAACCCGAACAATCTTTCTAGTTACTTCGTTCTTTATTTCTATTTAAGAGAATCCTTAGGAAAAGTATTTTGTTTCCACCGAGCTAAAAAAAAATAATATGTCGATGTCTTTAGTAAACCAAAGTTCTCGTTTAATAGCTATTTTGCTTCAATTTTTCTATACCAAACAATGAATAGAACTGAAGATTTAGTTACGATTAGAAATAAACTTTTCTAGCTTTATCCATGGATCCTCTTGTTATACTTATTGAATTGTAAATAGTCGTCCAATTCAAAAATTATGTTTCGGAATTTCATAATCCAAATTTACAATTGATTAGAGTCTTTGGATCCAAATTACGAGAATTTATAATCTTCCTTGAATTTTTCATTGAAAGGTAAAGGACTAAATCCTTTTAAGAAATAAAGTTTTTGATCGGAAGATGAATCAAACCGAGAGACCCTTTAACTATTAAAGGGATTAAAGGAACGAATCACACTTTTACCACTAAACTATACCCGCTACAATGCAATTATTGCATATAAATTGACCTTTTGTCGAACAAAGTAATCGGGGGTAAAAAAAAAAAAAAGAAAAAAATTCTAAAATTAGAGCGTCGACGCATAGGCTTAATAAAATTAGTAAAGCGGATTCTTTTTTTTTCAATTTCAGATCTTTTTTTTTTTTTTTTTACTACATTGGATGAGTCTTTTAACTTTAACAAAAAAAGGCCCGGCTAGGGACTGACCAGGCCAGGCTATTAAAATAAAAAAGATCTTTTACTTGTGTTTGGACGAGAACAAAATAAAAAGAGGAGTCTCTTTTTTTTTTGTTGTGGTTTTTTTTATCTTTCGTGTTCGAGCCTTTTCTTTATCTAATATTTATCTAAATTTTTTGTGTAATATAGAATTACTGAGAAAGTTCTATAAAAAAAGGTTATCTAAAGGTTATATAATAGTAATATATATTATATATATAAATAGATGATAAAAAAAAAAAAAAAAAAATAAATTATATAATAAAATATAGAAAACGAAAAAAATATATATAATATAAAAAATAATCTATACAAAAAAAAGCTTTTTAAGAATAAAGTGGAGAAGGTTTTTTTCAAGCTTTTTTATAATGGAACCTAATAAGTATCCCCTTTCACTTAGGAGAGATGGCTGAGTGGACTAAAGCGTTGGATTGCTAATCCATTGTACGAGTTAATCGTACCGAGGGTTCGAATCCCTCTCTTTCCCTTTCTCCTTTTGATGATGTGTAATAGACAAAAAAACAAATAAAATTCGAGCTTTTCCACTAATTAAATAAAGCAATAAAAAACCTTGCTTTTTATTCTTCACGTCCCGGATTACGCCCTGGATCATTAGATAGGAATCCAAATATGAAGAGAGAAACAAAGAATATAACTACAGTGTATACAAAAAGTTTGAGAGTAAGCATTACACAATCTCCAAGATCTTACTTTTTTTTTGAAAAAAAAAAGAGAATAGATTCTCTATTTTTATACCAAATATCTAATTTTGATACCAAAAAATAAAGTGATTTATTTTTGTGAGCTCGAATCTAATTAGGTTCTTTCGTTTAGGGAAAAGAGGATAAAATTTAGGAAATAGAATGATCCAAATTTAGTATGGCTACCAAAAAAATTAAATATTTGAATTGAGAGTTCGTTCATACGTCAAGATTTTTTGATCTTTTGAATTGTTGTAAGAAAAAAAAAGCGCATTTTTATAAGTTATAAGACAGTATTAAGAATTTCATCGAAAACTTACAGCTGCTTGCCAAACAAAGGCTAAGAGAAGAAAGAAAAGAGGTATTACGGGCATAACATCTACGATTGGATTCAAAAAGGCGTAGGCCTCGGGCAATTTGGCGACTAAAAAAGTGCTTGAAAAAAGGGCAGAATTAAAACAAATACAGATCAAATTAAATATATTAAGCATAACAAAAATTGGTGTTCTTGTGGATAATTTAATTTTGATTGAGTTATTAATATATTTATATATATAAAGAAATAAAATAAAGATAGTCTAAAAAGACTTTGTTGAACTTACTCAATCAAAAAACCTTTGATTCTCTTATGAGAATTAAAGAAATAATATTTTCATACAATATCTTAATTGAATTTTATGTAATGATCAATAAAGTCAGTTTAATTTGCTATCTACACGTGTCAAAACTCTAGCACCCGTGTAATCTATTTTAATTTGGGCTTAAATTGAATTGACGAACAACCAATAGCAATATTACTCTTTTAGTAGTCTTGAATAAAAATATAAATGGGGCGTAGCCAAGCGGTAAGGCAACGGGTTTTGGTCCCGCTATTCGGAGGTTCGAATCCTTCCGTCCCAGAGTACAGTCATTACGTAATAAATTTTCTATTACCTTTGTACACCATCTTTGTATTTCTGTTTAAAAATACAACATATTTTAAGAATAAAATATTGAAATTAAACTAAAAATCAACTTTTTTTTCATTATTTCAATCAAATAAAAAAAAAGAAATATATATATAGAAATATATATTTCTATTCAAATTTAGATTTTACATATATACAATCTGATATGGGATTCATTTGAATTCTGACTGAACCTTTTACGCGGAAATTCACTGTTCGATTCATAGAGAAAGAAAAAGTATAGATTATGATATACTGACTGAACTATGACTATTCATGATTCCAGAATTTAATCAATTACACAAACTAGAGGAATGTTATGGTAAAACTTCGTTTAAAACGATGTGGTAGAAAGCAACGTGCGACTTGAATTGAAGGACATGATCTGCTGTGGATTTTTTGATCCGCCACTTTTTATATAGGAATATAGGTGCTCTTGGCTCGACATTTTGTGTTCTTTTTTTTTTGAATAAAAAAAAAGAGTACAGGATGGAGCTCGAGGAGAATAGAAAGTTTTTATTCCTTTCGCAGGAGTAAGGATCTAGGGTTAGTGCGAATCAATAAGTTGGAACAACTTCGTAAGTATTTTTTTTTTTTTATTGAAAAAAATACCTTTCAAGCAATTTTACAATGGAAAAATAAATTTTTATTAAATTTGTAAAATTCTTTGAATCAAAAGTCTATCATGCGTGAATCAAGCGTTTGTATGATTTTTTGATAAAAAGAAAAGAAATCATAAACAAAATAAGGAGCTTGTTGCTGTCCTTTTTAATAAAACGACTCAAGATCACCGAAGTAATGTCTAAACCCAAAGATTCAAAGTAAGGATAAAGAACCCTGAAACAAGGAAATCCCGTTTTAAATTGTTTGAACAACTAGATCAGAATGAAGAATCAAAATTTATTCTAAAAAAGGAGCCGAACTAAAAAGGGTTAGAGACTACTCAGTAAAAAGAGTACTTAAGGATTCTCTGTTGAGATATTTGAGAGTTATTTAACTTGAGTTACTAGAGTAAGAATGTTACGAATTCTTTTTATGTAAAAAACTTTTTAGGGTTTCAATACTGGCTAATTAATTTAATGTTTTTTTTAATCTATCTAATATTTGTATTTTATACAGAGAGTTAAATTATACTCGTTGAATTTTTTCTCGAGCCGTACGAGGCCAAAGCCTCTTATACGTTTCTAGGGGGGGGTTATTCATATACATCTATCCCAATGAGCCGTTTATCGAATCGTTGCAATTGATGTTCGATCCCGAAGAGAAGGAAGAGATCTTCGGAAAGTGGGTTTTTATGATCCAATAACAAATCAAACTTATTTAAATCTTCCTGCTATTCTCGATTTCCTTAAAAAAGGCGCTCAACCAACAAGAACAGTTCACGATATTTCAAAGAAGGCAGGGATTTTTACAGAATTAAGTCTTAATAAAACGAAATTGAATTAATGAAACAAAAAAAAGAGGATGTGAAAGACTCGTATATAGCTTGGTATCAAATTTTATCTACTCTTTTATTTCCTTCTCTTTCGCTTCCATCAGTTTTTTTTATTTCTATTTATTATTAGTATTCGTACCTTAGTAAGAATACTAATAATAAACCTGTTAACAATTACTTTTTTTTATAATCATAAATAAATTTATGAAAATAAATTTGGATCTATATAAATTATAATTTTTGTATAAATACAAAATTTTATTGTAAAAAAAAAAATACTGTTTTTGTTTTTTTTATAGTATATAAAATATAAAATAATATTTTTTTATGAAAAAAACTAATATATTATTATTAAATTAATAATTTATTCATTATTCATAACATAAAAAATTAAAGGCCAAAAAAACGGGTCTAAAAAAGTATAAAAAGATTTGAGATTACCCTAACTGGCTTAGTTTTCCTTCATTGTATGAACTAACAAACCAAGGGGTTAAGCTTTGTTATTTTTTTCTTTTCACTATATTAAAAATTCACAATCATATTGACAACAGTGTATCGACCAAATATAATTCTCTCATAGAGAAATAGATCTATTTATCCCGGACGCACACATAGCTGGATTTTTTTTTCTTTTCTTTATTCTGGTTGTATCTACATAATTTGCAGTACTTTCTTTTTTTTTGGGGGGGTTGCTAACTCAACGGTAGAGTACTCGGCTTTTAAGTGCGACTAGCATCTTTTACACATTTGTATGAAGAAAAGGATTCGTACAGATCTACGGTAGAGTTTGTAAGACCACGACTGATCCTGAAAGGAATGAATGGAAAAAATAGCATGTCGTATCGAGGGAGAATTCAGGTAACATTTTTTTTGCTTTCCTGATCGGTACAACCTTATTTTCGGTGTCGAACAAAAAAAAAAAAAAAAAAAAAAGGAATTCCAATTTGGGTCGAGTGAATAAATATAAATGGATGGATAAAAAAACCAGGTTTCCTGATTCCAGGAAAAAAAAAGAAACGAGCTTCCATTCGTAATTTGAAAAATTACCCGATCTAATTAAATGTTAAAAATAGATTAGTGCCTAATACGGGTATGGGAAGGAATTTTTTTCTTGCGTGTTATTATCAATTTTTTCATGAGTCCTAATTATTTTTCCCTAGTCCGTTTGGGTTAGGTTGGAGATGGATGTGTAAAAGAAGCAGTATATTGATAAAAAAATATATATTTCCAAAATCAAAAGAGCGATTAGGTTAAAAAAATAAAGGATTTCTAATCATTTTGTTTTGTTATTCTATAATATAACTAACAGAAACCTATTAAAGATAGAGAATCTGGTTAGCAGTCTACCTGTTTATGAGGTATCTATTGCTTTCGTAGTCTAATACCTCATTTTGACTGTATCGCACTATGTGTCATTTCAGAACTCAATAAAATAAAGACTTTAACTTTCAGTTCAAATATAATTTCAACCCAAATGGAGAAATTTCAGGGATATTTAGAGTTCGATGGGGCTCGGCAACAGAGTTTTCTCTATCCACTTTTTTTTCGGGAGTATATTTATGTACTTGCTTATGATCATGGTTTAAATAGATTAAATAGAAATCGCTCTATTTTCTTGGAAAATGCGGATTATAACAAAAGATATAGTTCACTAATTGTGAAACGCTTAATTTTGCGGATGTCTGAACAGAATTGTTTGATTATTCCCACTAAGGATTTGAACCAAAATCCCTTTTTGGGGCATACCAATTTTTTCTATTATCAAATGATATCTGTTTTATTTGCAGTGATTGTAGAAATTCCTTTTTCCCTAAGATTAGGATCCTTTTTAGAAGGAAAACAATTAAAAAAATCTTATAATTTACAATCAATTCATTCAATATTTCCTTTTTTAGAAGACAAATTATCACATTTTAATTATGTGTTAGATGTACTAATACCTTACCCCATCCACCTAGAAATCTTAGTTCAAACCCTACGTTACCGGGTAAAAGATGCCTCTTCTTTGCATTTTTTTCGGTTCTGTCTATACGAGTCTTGCAGTTGGAAGAATTTTGATATTAAAAAAAAATCAATTTTGAATCCAAGATTTTTCTTGTTATTATATAATTCTCATGTATGTGAATACGAATCCATCTTTTTTTTTCTACGCAAGCGGTCTTCTCATTTACGATCGACATCTTATGAAGTCCTTTTTGAGCGAATTTTTTTCTATGTAAAAGTAAAAAAACAACATTTTTTAAAAGTCTTTGGTAATAATTTTCCGGCGATCCTAGGGTTGCTCAAGGATCCTTTCATACATTATGTTAGATATCACGGAAAATTTATTCTGGCAACAAAGGATACACCGCTTCTGATTAATAAATGGAAATTTTATTTTGTTAATTTATGGCAATGTTATTTTTCCATATGGTTTCAACCGCAAAAGGTCAATATAAATCAATTATCTAAAGATAATTTAGAGTTTATGGGTTATCTGTCAAGTTTGCGATTAAATCCTTTAGTGGTACGTAG